TCATTATGGTCTTACAGAACGGCAATTACTTAAATATGTTCGTATCGCCGGAAAAGCCAAAGGATCAACGGGTCTGGTTTTACTACAATTACTTGAAATGCGTTTAGATAACATCCTTTTTCGATTGGGTATGGCTTCAACTATTCCTCAAGCCCGCCAATTAGTTAATCATAGACATATTTTAGTTAATGGTCGTATAGTAGATATACCAAGTTATCGTTGCAAACCCCGAGATATTATTACAGCAAGGGATGACCAAAAATCGAGAGCTCTGATTCAAAATTATCTTGATTCATCCCACCATGAAGAATTGCCAAAGCATTTGACTCTTCACGCATTCCAATATAAAGGATTAGTCAATCAAATAATAAATAGTAAATGGGTCGGTTTGAAAATAAATGAATTACTTGTCGTAGAATATTATTCTCGTCAGACTTAAACCTAACTAAAATAACAAACCAAGGGTTCGTACAATTTTTCCCTTTCACTTAAGTTAAGTAAAGGGACACAAGGTAAGGAATTGGATCCGGAGATTTTTATTTTTCTCCCATTCATGTATCATAGATCAGTAGGCAGATCTTTATTCCCTGCCCGTTCTTTCTTTCCTTCCGTATCACAGAAATTAGGAATTGAGAATCTATCTCAAAGAAAGGTCTGAAGCATTGGTGAATTGGGTGAAGATACGGAAAGAGAGGGATTCGAACCCTCGGTAAACAAAAGCCTACATAGCAGTTCCAATGCTACGCCTTGAACCACTCGGCCATCTCTCCTACATAATGATTATGACCGAGAATCCGAGCGAATTGCGAGTTGTTCATATTCGATTGTTAGATGGGTACAGACACTCGAATCCATTCTAGCTATAAAAATAGAAAACTTTTCATCAAAGAAAGGATTTTTTCTTCGAGCCAGGGAGCTGGGAGAAAAAGATAATATAATTTTTTTTTGAAAAACGGTTAAAAACAATAACAATAAAGATATATCTTGTTTGCCAAGACGGAGACGGCGCTCCTACCTTTTTCTGATATTTTTACCGGATTCAATCAATGAATTGGAACGAATCAACCGATCGGTCTATTTTGTTAGACTATGGTGAATGGATACCTTTAGATCACAATTATCTTTTTATTCGAATTCAATTTCCATAAGAATTTGAAAATTTCTTTCCAATTTTAGGTCGCTTAACAACAACCCCTTAACCCGTAAATCTATTCCAAATTCATAAATCATCCTTTTCGATTTGATTGTATAGTGTATAAGCGTCTACCCGCTATGCACAAAACACAAAATGGAGGGTTATTCTATTTTCATTATAGAAGGATTATTGAAGAATTATTCGATTTTTTTCTTCTTTGGATCTTAATTTCAGAAAAACTTCTCGAATTCTCCTAATCCGCAAGATAAATTCTTTGATTCTTCTACTTTGATCAAATCGGAATAGTTCCTTTCATTCTTATACTACTACATTTATACTACTACATTTGGATGAAATCGAATCGGATTCTAATATTTCTTATTTTTTATCGACCCCTTTCAAAAAGAAAAAATTGGATATGAGTCTGCTTTTATGTTATTTCGTACTGTAAAATTCCTTTACTTGTGGGATCGTTTTCTCACGAGAGTTAATGAAAAGAATTATAGAATGGATTTCTACCTATGCCTAGATCGCGGATAAATGAAAATTTTATTGATAAGACCTTTTCAATTGTGGCCAATATCTTATTACGAATAATTCCGACAACTTCAGGAGAAAAAGAGGCATTTACCTATTATAGAGATGGTGTGGTTTGATTATTTTTTTATTTACCGCTTCGGTCTTAGGAGAAAGACGGAAGATTCGGGATAGAAAAGAACGAAAAAGATTATTGAAAAAATCTACGCTTGTTGAAGGTGAAGTTTCTAGATAAAACAATTCCTTCTGTCGTGTATCCCCGATTAATGCAGCCTCAGATGCTTCAATTGTCGATTCGAGTATTGAGCGAAAGGTTACACCTATGGGTTCTATATTACAGGCCAACCCTACCATACTAGACTAGTACCAATAGGCCGCATAGGGGAAGAGGCGCTACGCCTAGGAATCAACAACACGAAAACTTTGTTTTAAATTACCGCCTTTCCTTATCGGGATCGGGACTAAAAAGAATGGTTGGGATAACAAACATCCATCTCGTTGGTACTTTGGATACCCTTAGAACCATAGAAGACTGTTGAAGTGATTAATTCCGGGAAATTAAAGGGCGTTGAGAACAAAGAAATTGTTGGAGTTTACATTTTTATCTAGTACCAGTATCAACACGCGTGATGTTAAGAAAATATCTTTTGCAGAAAGGTTGGCTAGAGATTTCTTGTAAAAACGTTAGCCCCACTGAATTCATAATGAGAATATTTCAATCTTTTTAGATTCCATGTATTATTTTCATTATGCACATAGGGGAGGAGCCGTATGAGATGAAAATCTCATGTACGTTTCTGGAACGGAGAATTCTTTGAATCGAATGAC